AGATGATTTTTGTTTTTTAACAATTTGGGGAATGGAAGCGGAACTTCCTTTTGGTCCGCCCCGAAAACGTCCTTCTTTTTTTAAACCCATTTTTAAGGAATTAAAAAAACAAATAGCAAAAGGGAAAAAGAAGTATTTTCGAGTTCTAACGGTTTTCAAAGAAAAAACAAAATTACTTCGAAACGTTTCAAAAGAAATAAAAAAATGGGTTATCGGAGGTGTTTTTTTTATAAAAAAAATAACAAAAGAACTTTCAAAAGGAAATCCAATTCTATTGTTTAGATTAAGAGAAGTATATAAATCAAGCGAACTTAAAGATGAAAAAGATTCTAGGATAAACAATCAGATAATTCACGAATCATTTAGTCAAATTGCATCTCGGAGTTGGACAAATTCCCCGTTGATAGAAAAAAAAACGAAGAATCTCACTGATAGAACAAGTACAATCCGAAATAAAATAGAAAGAATCTCAAAAGAGAAAAAAAAAGTAACTCCAAGAATAAATAATCTTAGTCCTAAGAAAACAAGTTATAATGTTAAAAGATTTGAAAAATGGCAAATATTAAAAAGAAGAAATGCTCGATTAATCTGTAAACTACCCTCCTTTTTAAAAATTTTCATTGAAAAAATCTACACAGATACATTTTTATGTACCATTAATATTCCCAGAATAAATACAGAACTTTTTACTAAATTAACAAAAAAAATGATTGATAAATCGATTTACAATAATAAAAGAAAACAAGCAAAAATTAATAAAAAAAAGAAAACCCCAATTTCGTTTATTTCAGCTATACAAAAGCCACTTGATAAGATTAGTAATATTAAAATGAAAGAAAATTCACGTATTTTTGATGACTTATCCTACATGTCACAAGCCTATGTATTTTACAAATTATCACAAATCAAAATTAGTAAGTCAGTAAGATCTGTTGTTCAATATCAAAGAATACCCCCCTTTCTTAAGCCTAAAATAAAAGATTCTTTTGAAAGACAAGGAGTGGTTAATTTGAAATTAGCAAATAAGAAACTTCCGGGCTATGAAACGAATCAATGGAAAAACTGGTTAAAGGGGCATTTTCAATACCATTTATCTCAGATCAGATGGTCTAGATTAATACCAGAAAAAAGGCGAACTTTAGTTCGCCGGCGCTGTATAGCTAAAAGGGAAAATTTAAGCAACAAGGGGCATTCATATGAAAAAAGCCTATTAGTTGGTTCCAAAAAACAATCTGAAGTAGATTTCTTATCTAATGAAAAAGATAATTTTCGAAAATCCTATAGATATAATCTTTTATCATATAAATTTATTAATTATGAAAATAAAGCGGAATGCTTTTTTTATAGACCTCCCTTTGAAGGAAATAAGAACAAAGAAATTTCTTATACTTATAACAAGACCAAAAAAGCCCTTTTTGATATACGGAGGAACATCCATATTCAAAATGATCTAGGGCAGGTTGATATTCCATATATGGAAAAACCGGCTGATAGAAAATATTTTGATTGGAAAATTTTCCATTTTGATCTTAGACAAAAGGTGGATATTGAGGCCTGGATCATAATTGATACCAATAGGAATCAAAATGCTCAAATTCGTACTAACAACTCTCAAATAATTTCTAAAAAAGATATTTTTTATCTTATGATTCCAGAAAGCAATTCACTAAACTCTCACAAGGGGTTTTTTGATTGGATGGGAATGAATGAAAAAATACTAAAGCGCCCTATATCGAATCTGGGATTTTGGCTCTTCCCAGAATTTGTGTTACTTTATAAGGCATATAAAATGAAACCTTGGTTTATACCAAGCAAATTACTTCTTTTAAATAGTAGTAAAAATAAAAAGATTAATGAAAAGAAAAAGAAAAATTTGTTGATAGCATTGAATAAAAAGCATCGAAATGAAGAAGAACCCATAAGCCAAGGAGATCGCGAATCCGTTCTCTCACAACAAAAAGATATTGAAGAAAAATATGCAAGCTCGGACATGCAAAAGGGGAAAAATAAAAAACAATACAAAAGAAATACAGAAGCAGAACTAGATTTCTTCCTGAAACGTTATTTACTTTTTCAATTGAGATGGGACGCAACTTTGAATCAAAGAATGATCAATAATATCAAGGTCTACTGTCTCCTGCTTAGACTGATAGATCCAAGAAAAATTACTATATCCTCCATTCAAAAGAGAGAAATTAGTTTGGATATAATGTTGATTCAAAATAATTTAACTCTCTCAGAATTGATGAAAAAAGGAGTATTGATCGTAGAACCACTTCGTTTGGCTGGCAAAAAAGATGGACAATTTATTATGTACCAAACCATAGGTATTTCGTTGCTTCATAAGAGTAAGCATCAAATTAATCAAAAATATCAAGAGCAAAGATATGTTTCTAAGAAAAATTTTGATGAAACTATTTTACCACATCAAAGAATAACCGAAAATAGAGACAAAAATAATTTTGATTTACTTGTTCCGGAAAATATTTTATCGTTTAAACGTCGTAGAAAAGTTAGAATTCTAATTTGTTTCAGTTCAAAGAATAGAAATTATATAGATAGAAATCCAATATTTTGGAATGAAAAGAACGTAACAAAAAGCAGCCGAGTTTCACATGACAAGACCCATCTTGATAGAGAAAAAAATGAATTAATGAAATTAAAGCTCTTTCTTTGGCCTAATTATCGATTAGAAGATTTAGCTTGTATGAATCGTTATTGTTTTGATACCAACAATGGCAGTCGTTTCAGTATGTTAAGAATATACCTGTATCCGCGATTGAAATTCTGTGACTAAGACACTATTTCTATATACCCTATATAGAATTATATAGAATTATAGGGTATATGAAATTAAACAAATATACCGATCACGTGCTTTTCTTGTCTCACATCTCATTCTAGTATCTAATATAAAATGACTATGAATAAAATCTTAATTAGATCTCGAAATGAATTAACAGAAGCTTCTGAATTTGAGGTTTTCGATGCGAAAATGTACCAATTATTTTCTATTCCTATCTAAATCGAATTTGAAATTCGATTGGTTGGTTTCAATTCAGAAAATTAGGAGTTATTTGGATTAAATTATTGTATATACCACAGAGAAATTAATAGCATTATTATTACTGATCGGTAAAAGTCATATCTGTACAAGGAAAAAGGGGCGTTTTGTTATGGTAAAAAATTCAGTCATTTCGATTATTTCTCAACAAGAAAACGAAGAAAATAAAGGGTCTGTTGAATTTCAAATATTCAGTTTCACCACTAAGATAAGGAGGCTTACTTCACATTTGGAGTTGCACAAAAAAGACTTTTCATCTCAGAGAGGTTTGCGCAAAATTTTGGGAAAACGTCAACGACTACTAGCCTATTTGTCAAAAAGAAGTAGAGGACGCTATAAAGAATTAATTAATGAGTTGGATATTCGAGAAATAAAAACCCGTTAATTTGAAGTATGATACCATTTGATGAGCTTAGTCGTTTAAATTTTAATGAACTTCTTTTTACTTTCAGAAATGCATGGAAGACTGACTTGGGAAAAACTTATGATTACACCAATTACAAGAAACGACCTCATGATAGTGAATATGGGTCCTCACCACCCATCAATGCATGGTGTTCTTCGACTGATCGTTACTCTCGATGGTGAAGATGTTATTGACTGTGACCCTATATTGGGTTATTTACATAGAGGAATGGAGAAAATTGCGGAAAATCGAACAATTATACAATATTTGCCTTATGTAACACGTTGGGATTATTTAGCTACCATGTTTACAGAAGCAATAACCGTAAATGGACCTGAACAGCTAGGAAATATTCAAGTATCTAAAAGGGCTAGCTATATTAGAGCTATTATGCTGGAGTTGAGTCGTATCGCTTCCCATTTGTTATGGCTTGGCCCTTTTATGGCAGATATTGGAGCACAGACACCCTTTTTCTATATTTTTCGAGAACGAGAATTGATATATGACCTATTCGAAGCTGCTACCGGTATGCGCATGATGCATAATTATTTTCGTATCGGAGGGGTCGCTGCTGATTTACCTTATGGCTGGATAGATAAATGTTTGGATTTTTGCGATTATTTTTTAACTGGGGTTGCTGAATATCAAAAGCTTATTACACGAAATCCTATTTTTTTAGAACGAGTTGAAGGCGTAGGTATTATTGGCGGAGAAGAAGCACTAAATTGGGGTTTATCGGGGCCAATGCTACGAGCTTCCGGAATACAGTGGGATCTTCGTAAAGTTGATCGTTATGAGTGTTATGACGAATTTGATTGGGAAATTAAATGGCAAAAAGAAGGGGATTCATTAGCTCGTTATTTAGTACGAATCAGTGAAATGACAGAATCCATAAAAATAATCCAACAAGCCTTGGAAGGAATTCCAGGGGGGCCCTATGAGAATTTAGAAAGCCGGCGCTTTGATATTGATAGAATAAAAGACCCTGAATGGAATGATTTTGAATATCGATTTATTAGTAAAAAGCCTTCTCCCACTTTTGAATTGTCCAAGCAAGAACTTTATGTAAGAGTCGAAGCACCAAAAGGAGAATTGGGAATTTTTCTGATCGGAGATCAGAGTGTTTTTCCTTGGAGATGGAAAATCCGACCGCCGGGGTTTATCAACTTGCAAATTCTTCCGCAGTTAGTTAAAAGAATGAAATTGGCTGATATTATGACGATACTAGGTAGTATAGATATCATTATGGGAGAAGTTGATCGTTGAAATGATAATTGATATAACAGAAATAGAAGCTATCCATTCTTTTTCCAGATTGCAATCCTTAAAAGAAGCTTATGGGATCATATGGATGCTTGTCCCTATTTTAATTCTTGTATTAGGAATCACACTGGGTGTTCTAGTAATTGTTTGGTTAGAAAGAGAAATATCTGCAGGGATACAGCAACGTATTGGACCCGAATACGCGGGGCCTTTGGGAATTCTTCAACCTTTAGCCGATGGTACAAAACTACTTTTCAAAGAAAATCTTCTTCCATCTAGAGGAGATACTCGTTTATTCAGTATTGGTCCAGCCATAGCAGTCATATCCATTTTACTAAGTTATTCAATAATTCCTTTGAGCTATCGTTTTATTCTAGCTGATCTTAGTATTGGTGTTTTTTTATGGATCGCCATTTCAAGTCTTGCTCCCGTTGGATTGCTTATGTCAGGATATGGCTCAAATAATAAATATTCTTTTTTAGGTGGATTAAGGGCTGCTGCTCAATCAATTAGTTATGAAATACCATTAACTCTATGTGTATTATCAATATCTCTACGTGTGATTCGGTGAGACATAAAAACTCCCCCATTTCTTTTCTTTCTAACAAGAAAGTCAAATGATTTGAATATGTATTTTTTTTATTCATAATTGGGTTGATGAATTAAACCAGTATAGTTATATGAGTGAAATAAAACGACTTCAAAATTTGCTGTTAAAAGAATGAAATCTCATTTCCTATGTATAAGAATTAAGTGAAAGTAAACATAAGCAGTCAAGGCTGTTTACCCCAAGATTGGCTGATTAGTCATCATGGCTTGAAGCGGGTTTAAAAGATCAATTGTATGGGTTTTTTCTATACTATATAGATGTATTATCCTAATATCCTAATGAAAGATTCAAAAAAACGAGTGGATGGTTAGGAAGACCAAGATACACAAAGGATTAGTAATGGAGATTTTGAAAATTATCCAATAGGATATTTTTTATAGAAAAATAATTCGAATTGGGGCTTTAAGTTGGTAGAAATTCTTAAGAAGTACTCCCCATGATTTCGACCCAGAGTATGTTCCTGTCCACCGATTAAGTAAATAACTATCAAAACGAAGAAATCTTTTACTTTTGATAATGGGGATAATGCTTCTTTTCTGAGAAAGGAGAATAGGAATAAAAAATTCTTGTTATGTAATGCCTAAATTTATTTTCGTAATCGAAAATGAGAAGTTGAAATATCAAATATCTATGTGATATTCCTCTAAAAAGTATTTTTTTCATTCAAGGCTAAAGTTTTTAATCAACAAAGAAAAATGAAAATTCTTAAAATATGAGATCAATTCAGAAGCACTTTTTATTATATTCTAATTATAAATCTAGCAGACAGAATTCCATTAGTCTAATTCTAGGCCTTAGGATAAGAGTTTTCTTCTCTATAGATGCTACAAACACATCAACAAACACATCAAGATAAATAATGTTGAAAGTTTCTTAGATTTATTTGTGACCTATGAGGAGCCGTATGAGGTGAAAATCTCATGTACGGTTCTGTAATAGCGATGAAAGCAGTGATGTTATTGTCGACTATGATTATCTAACAGTTTAAGTACAGTTGATATAGTTGAAACACAATCCAAATATGGTTTTTGGGGGTGGAATTTGTGGCGTCAACCTATAGGGTTTATCATTTTTCTAATTTCTTCTCTAGCCGAGTGTGAGAGATTGCCTTTTGATTTACCAGAAGCAGAAGAAGAATTAGTAGCTGGTTATCAAACCGAATATTCGGGTATCAAATTTGGCTTATTTTATGTTGCTTCATATCTAAATCTACTAATTTCCTCATTATTTGTAACAGTTCTTTACTTGGGGGGGTGGAATCTTTCTATTCCAAATATATTTGGTCCTGAGTTATTTGACATAAATAAAAGAGGGAAGGTTTTTGGAACAATAATCGGTATCTTTATTACACTGGCTAAAACTTATTTGTTCTTATTCATTTCTATTGCAACAAGATGGACTTTACCAAGGTTGAGAATGGACCAACTATTAAATTTTGGATGGAAATTTCTTTTACCTATTTCTTTAGGTAATCTATTATTAACGACTTCGTTCGAACTTCTTTCACTGTAAAAGAATAGAATATTCTTCATAACTTGTCTCAAACAAGAGAAAGAAACGAGTCAAAATTTTTATCGATATTCCGACATGTTCCCTATGCTAACTCGGTTCTTGAACTCTGGTCAACAAACAACACGAGCTGCCAGGTACATTGGTCAAGGTTTCGTGATTACCTTGTCCCACTCGAATCGTTTACCTGTAACTATTCAATACCCCTACGAAAAATTGATTACATCAGAACGTTTCCGAGGCCGAATCCACTTTGAATTTGATAAATGCATTGCTTGTGAAGTATGTGTTCGTGTATGTCCTATAGATCTACCCGTTGTAGATTGGAAATTGCAAACGGATATTCGAAAGAAACGATTACTTAATTACAGTATTGATTTTGGAATTTGTATATTTTGTGGTAATTGTGTTGAGTATTGTCCAACAAATTGTTTATCAATGTCCGAAGAATATGAGCTCTCCACTTATAATCGTCATGAATTGAATTATAATCAAATTGCTTTAGGCCGGTTACCGGTATCAATAATTGAAGATTACACAATTCGAACAATTTCTTCGAATTTACCTCAGCCCAACAACGTATAAAACTCTCGATTCAAAAAAATAGTTTTTGGTTTTTTGGAGTTAAAGAAATGGGGTTTTTGCTTGGTCAATACAAAAGAAGGATTGGTTGGTGAGGGTTGTGGCTTTATTTTTATTTAAAATAAAATGAGTTTCTATTCGAATAATGTAATGATTTAATAATATAAAATATAAAGAGAAAGTTTTAACCTTTGCTTTCGAAACTAAATAAAAGCAGTCCTGTATTTACATCAATCCAAATCTTCCCCATTCATTCAAATTAAATTCAATTAAGAAGTATGTTAAAATAAACAAAAAAGATAACTTCTTTTTTCCTGGTCAGGTCAACAAAGACATGAAATATTTCGATTTTTTTTATAAAATCAAATGGATTTACCCGGACCAATACATGATTTTATTTTAGTCTTTCTAGGATCGGGTCTTATATTAGGAAGTCTGGCAGTAGTATTACTTCCGAATCCAATTTATTCGGCCTTTTCGTTGGGATTGGTTCTTTTTTGTATATCCTTATTATATATTCTATCGAACTCCTATTTTGTAGCTGCCGCGCAGCTCCTTATTTATGTAGGAGCTATAAATGTTTTAATAATTTTTGCTGTGATGTTTATGAATGGTTCAGAATATTACAAAGATTTTCATCTTTGGACGGTTGGGGATGGAGTTACTTCAATGATTTGTACAAGTCTTTTTATTTCACTAATTACTACTATTCCAGATACGGCCTGGTATGGTATCAGCTGGACTACAAAATCAAATCAGATTTTAGAACAAGATTTGATAAGTAATAGTCAACAAATTGGAATTCATTTAGCAACGGATTTTTTTCTTCCATTTGAACTCATTTCAATAATTCTTTTAGTTTCTTTAATAGGTGCTATTTCTATAGCTCGTCAATAAGAAATCTTTAAAACAAGTAATTAAATTCAAATACAATTAACTAACACAAAAGGTATAATTCCTTAATTTGAATTACTATTTCAAAATAGAATAAAAAGGCTTGACTTTTTTTTATATCGATCTATTACCAATCTATTTCCTTATTTCATATTTGTTAGAATCGAATCTTTTGAATCATTGTTCAGATTAAAACGAATCAAAATTGATCTTGATAAGGAGTTGATTAATGATGCTCGAACATATCCTTGTTTTGAGTGCCTATTTATTTTCGGTTGGTATCTATGGATTGATCACAAGTCGAAATATGGTTAGAGCCCTTATGTGCCTTGAACTTCTGTTAAATTCAGTTAATATAAATTTTGTAACATTTTCTGATATTTTTGATAATCGTCAATTAAGAGGAGACATTTTTTCAATTTTTGTTATAACTATTGCAGCCGCTGAAGCAGCTATTGGACCGGCTATTGTTTCATCGATTTATCGTAACAGAAAATCAATTCGTATTAACCAATCAAACTTGTTGAATAAATAGTATTCATTATTGTATCAGTCGAAAATTGAATATTTATAAATAAGTTCAAATTAATAGGTTTGAGACGGTAAAGATAAGGTATGATCGTGGTTACAAAAACACAGGAAATCAAAGTATTTTGGTCCTTTTTCATAAAGAAATTCGGAAGTAAATTGATTATGATCACTCATTGATTCGTCCGGTATCTAACTAGAGGATTCATTTATAAGTTAGTTTACTAGACCGAAAATTTATGACGTTCAAAATGTATAGATCCAATGTCACATTCAGTAAAGATTTATGATACATGTATAGGATGTACCCAATGTGTCCGGGCGTGCCCCACTGATGTATTAGAAATGATACCTTGGGATGGATGTAAAGCTAAACAAATCGCTTCTGCCCCAAGGACCGAAGACTGCGTTGGTTGTAAGAGGTGTGAATCTGCGTGTCCAACGGATTTTTTGAGTGTTCGAGTTTATTTATGGCATGAAACAACTCGCAGTATGGGTCTAGCTTATTGATACATTCCATAAAATTCTACTTGAACCCATTTTCTTTTTTTTACCGACAAAACTCGTGCTCAAAATCAAATTAAATTGAGCACGGGTTTTTCTGGCCCAAGCGTATCTTGTCTTTACCACGAACCATTTTCCTTGTTTAACAATAATTGCAGTTTTGCCAATATTTGCAGGTTGCTTCATTTTTTTTCTTCCGCATAGGGGAAATAGAATAATCCGCTGGTATACTATATGTATGTGTATCTTAGAGCTTCTTCTAACGACTTATGCATTCTGCTATCATTTTCAACCAGATGATCCATTAATCCAACTAATGGAGGATTATAAATGGATCCTTTTTTTGGATTTTCATTGGAGATTAGGAATAGATGGACTCTCTATAGGACCTATTTTACTAACAGGATTCATTACTACTTTAGCTACTTTAGCGGCTTGGCCGGTTACTCGAGATTCTCGATTATTTCATTTCCTAATGTTAGCAATGTACAGTGGACAAATAGGATTATTTTCGTCTCGAGATCTTTTACTTTTTTTTCTCATGTGGGAGTTAGAATTAATTCCCGTTTATCTACTTGTATCCATGTGGGGAGGAAAAAAACGTCTGTATTCGGCTACAAAATTTATTTTGTACACGGCCGGGGGTTCTATTTTTCTTTTAATGGGAGTTCTGGGCGTCGGTTTATATAGTTCTACTGCACCAACATTAAATTTGGAAATATTGGCTAATCAGTCCTATCCTGTGGCCTTGGAAATATTATTTTATATTGGGTTTTTTCTTGCTTTTGCTGTTAAATTACCAATCATACCCCTACATACATGGTTACCAGATACCCACGGAGAAGCACATTATAGTACTTGTATGCTTCTAGCCGGAATCTTATTAAAAATGGGAGCGTATGGATTAATTCGGATCAATATGGAATTATTTCCTCATGCTCATTCTCTATTTTCTCCTTGGTTGGTAATAGTGGGCGCAATGCAAATAATTTATGCAGCTTCAACATCTCTTGGTCAACAGAATTTAAAAAAAAGAATAGCCTATTCCTCTGTATCTCATATGGGTTTCATAATTATAGGAATTGGTTCTATCACGGATATGGGGCTCAACGGAGCCCTTTTACAAATAATCTCTCATGGATTTATCGGTGCTGCACTTTTTTTCTTGGCCGGAACAACTTATGATAGAATACGTCTTCTTTATCTTGACGAAATGGGTGGAATAGCTATCCCAATGCCAAAAATGTTCACGATGTTCAGTAGTTTTTCGATGGCCTCCCTCGCATTACCGGGTATGAGTGGTTTTGTTGCGGAGTTAATAGTATTTTTTGGATTAGTTACTAGTCCAAAATTTCTTTTAATGACAAAAATCCTAATTACTTTTGTAATGGCAATTGGAATTATATTAACCCCTATTTATTTATTATCTATGTTACGCCAGATGTTCTATGGATACAAGATATTTAACGGCCAAAACTCTTATTTTTTTGATTCTGGGCCGCGAGAGTTATTTCTTCCAATCTCTATTTTTTTACCCGTAGCCGGTATGGGTATGTACCCAGATTTCGTTCTTTCACTATCAGTTGAAAAGGTTGAAGTTATCCTATCTAATTCTTTTTATAGATAGTTTAGATAGTTTTTTTATTAATAAAAAAACGAAAAAAACGATCTTATCATTTATAACATTTATAAAAAGTTTCGTTGTACAATGACAAAAAGAAGGCTTTTTCTTCTCTTGTGTTAAATAAAAAAAAATGAATTTGAACTAGCGATAGCCCCTCGAATCAAAGTAGCGGGGCTATCGCTAGTTCACACAAAGTTTTTTATCTGATATACGTTGTATGCTTTTCTATTCTTATTAGTTCCTATTGGTAAGAACCTCCTTTTTTTAATTTAATTAGATGTTAATGTAAATGAACCATAACTATGTAATCCTATTCCTAATAGATTTACTCCAAAATAGCATATCCAAATTATAAGAAATCCAATAAAGGCTACAATTGCTGAATTTGTACTCTTCCATTTTATATTTGTTTGAGTATGTAAATAAATTGCAAATATGATCCAAGTAATAAAGGCCCAAGTTTCTTTTGGGTCCCAACTCCAATAGGATCCCCATGCTTCGTTAGCCCATACTGCTCCAGAAAGAATTCCTATCGTTAAAAAGAGAAATCCTAGACTAATAACCCGATAACTCCAATAATCCAATTGTTGAATCAATTGTGACTTATAATAATTTATTGGAGAAAAAAAATAAGTTTTTTGTAAAACATTTTTTCCTTTTCCTTGATGCATGTATTGCACTTTATCAAGTAAAAATGAATCGTTTAAATTTAATAAACGATTATTCGTAGAAAAAAATCTTCTCTTTTGTCGAATTGTAATGACTAGAAGTGATACTGATAATAATGATCCACATAAAAGGGCCACATATCCTAATATCATCATACTTACGTGCATTATTAACCACTCGGACTGAAGGGCGGGTACTAATATTGTGGATTCGTGTATTTCAGTTAAAAGACCTGAGGTAGCAAAGCCCTGGGAAAAAAGAGCACTTGGACTAATTATTGTGTTTAGAATATTTTTCTTTTTTTTGAAATATGGAACGATATAAATAAAGGAAAAACTCCATGAAAGGAAGATTAACGATTCATATAAATCACTTAGTGGAAAATGTTTTGAATAAATCCAACGAGAAATTAATAATCCTGTTATACACAAAAAAATCATTATCATGCCCTTTTCGGATGAATCATATAATTTTACGATTTCATCGACAAAAAGGGTTATCAAATGAATTGTAATTAGAATTGAAACAGTCGAAAAAGAAATATGAATTAATATATGCTCTAAAGTTGAAAATATCATAAAAAAAGTTCCTTAATTATAAAATCGGAAATGGAATTCATTATTATTCATTTTCATTATAGGATCTATTTTATTTATTTTTTTAGGAGATGACATGCCATGCCGCTACTCGGACTCGAACCGAGATGCTCTAGCACTGCTTCCTAAGAGCAGCGTGTCTACCAATTTCACCATAGCGGCTTGTCTTGACCCCATAATAACCTACGAACAGGAAATAGTCTAGATTTAAGAATTCAATTGGGTGCAATATTTTAGAGGAAAGATGAAAATCAATGAAGAAAAGTTTGTTCAAATATGTACTTCAAGGTTCATTATTTTAGTTTAGGATTTTAGTTTTATTGTGGACTTTAGACTCTTCTCGGCTTGAGCTCTTCTAAAATCAGCGAGTCTTACTATGAATTAAGTCCCCCCTCCCCCCAAAAAATCTGTTTTATCAATGAACAAAAAAATATTTTCGATTATTCAAAATTCACACATATTTATAAAATTCACACATATTTATCCAGAATATTTTTATTAAGTGTTTTTGCGTGAATTGATTGCGAGAGATATATCAGCTATATATAAGAATTTATAGAAGAATTTATAGAAAATAAAAAAGTAATAAAATTGTAAAAAAAAGAAAATCTTAATAGTACAAATAGGTTGATCGGGAAATAAGACTCCCGTCCTGTAAAGAAAAAATATTCAAAATAGAGTATCTTGTGTTTTTTTTAACAAAAAAACACTTTGTTTGAATTCGGCCAAAGTAAACAGAAGAATTCCATTTCCTATGGATTAATTCACCAGGAAATGGAATTGGAGAATTTTCTTTTTGAAAGGGAAGGGTTCCACTTTTGAGTCAGGTTGATTTAGATTGTTCTAAGGTTTTCTGCTTTATTTCTTAATAACTTATTTTTTTATTTGTTTGTCCCCCCCAAAAAAACTTTTTGAAGTCCCGGTAGAAAGAGATTTCGCTAAAGAAAATGCTTTTAACGCCGCCCAATAGCCTTTCCTTTTCCAAAAATTTTGACGAATACGCTTTTTTGATCCAGAAGTACGTTTTTTTGGAACTGCCATTTAAATAAAAATTAAGAGATTACTCGTTGGTATAGCTGGATGTGAAAGACATTTATTGTTCAAAAAAAATCTGCGCTTTTCTAGAGAATTTTTTTCTAAAATTCTAAAAAAATGGCCTATGAACGATATGGTAAAATCGCATAAAATTTTTCTAAAAATAAAAAAAAAAGAAGAATATTTTTAGTAACTTGTCAAAATTTGACTTTAATTTTCAAATTAATTTAATTTGAAAATTAATTTAATTTGAAAATTAAAAGGAGACTCTTAATTAATCTTTGTCTTTCATATGAGTTGACCCATTGGAACTTCTTGATTTGAATATTTGAAATATTTAGAAGAAATTTAGAAAGAATAAGTAAAACGAAATACAAATTAATAAATTCTATATTTTAATATTTTTAATATTTAAGTTAGTGCATATTTTCATTTTTTTATTGACTCCTTTCAAAAGAAGTAAAATCCGATAAATCGGAACGAATTAATTACGAATTTAAAATTTTTTATGCAACAAACGTATCAATATGGGTGGATTTTACCTTTCGTTCTACTTCCAGTTCCTATGTTAATAGGAGTGGGACTTCTTCTTTTTCCGACAGCAACAAAAAATCTTCGTCGTATGTGGGCTTTTCCAAGTATTTTATTGTTAAGTATAGTCATGATTTTTTCAACTAATCTATCTATTCAGCAAATAAATAGCAGTTCTATCCACCAATATGTATGGTCTTGGACACTCAATAATGATTTTTCTTTAGAATTCGGCTGCCTGGTCGATCCACTTACTTCTATTATGTTAATGTTAATTACTACTGTTGGAATCACGGTTCTTATTTATAGTGATAATTATATGGCTCACGATCAAGGATACTTGAGATTTTTTGCTTATATGAGTTTTTTCAGTACTTCCATGTTGGGATTAGTTACTAGTTCAAATTTGATACAAATTTATTTTTTTTGGGAATTGGTTGGAATGTGTTCCTATCTATTAATAGGGTTTTGGTTTACGCGACCTTCTGCGGCAAATGCTTGTCAAAAAGCATTTGTAACTAATCGTGTAGGCGATTTTGGATTCTTATTAGGAATTTTAGGTTTTTATTGGATAACAGGTAGTTTTGAATTTCGGGATTTATTCGAAATACTCAATAACTTGATTTATAATAATCAAGTTCATTTTTCCTTTGTTACTTTGTGTGCTGCTTTATTATTTGCCGGTGCGGTTGCTAAGTCTGCACAATTTCCCCTTCATGTGTGGTTACCCGATGCTATGGAGGGACCCACTCCTATTTCTGCTCTTATACACGCTGCTACTATGGTAGCAGCGGGGATTTTTCTTGTCGCCCGCCTTCTCCCTCTTTTCGTGGTTATACCCCATATAATGAATTTAATCTCCTTGATAGGCATAATAACACTATTATTAGGAGCTACTTTAGCTCTTGCTCAAAAAGACATTAAAAGGGGTTTAGCCTATTCGACAATGTCTCAATTGGGTTATATGATGTTAGCGCTAGGAATGGGGTCTTATCGAAGTGCTTTATTTCATTTGATTACTCATGCTTATTCCAAAGCATTATTGTTTTTAGGGTCTGGGTCCGTTATTCATTCAATGGAAACTGTTGTTGGCTATTCTCCAGATAAAAGTCAGAATATGGTTCTTATGGGTGGTTTAACAAAACATGTACCGATTACCAAAACTTCTTTTTTATTAGGTACACT